GAACGGGAATGCGGATTTTTTCTTGTTTTCTTTATTATTGATAGGAATTCTCTTGTTAAGACCCTACTTAACTAATCAATTGAAACCTCAGATTCATACGAGAACCACGATAATTCAATGAAACCTTCAAAGTCCAAAGTTCACTGAGTGAGAACCGTTGGATCATCACTTATTCAATCAAAAAATAGCTATAATGACTAAAAACATAAAATACAAAGAAGCGCTTGTCCTTTGATCCAAATAAGAGTTTATTAAAAGTAGAAAAATATTTTGATTTATTAAAGTTTATAAGATAGAACGGAAAGAAGTCCGGCTACGAGGTCTGAGTATTAAGTATGAATCATAGTTCGAATGCTTTGTGATCTATTTGATCTATTTCGTGCTCCAGATACTCGAATGAATATCCGACGAAGTAAAACCATCTTGATAAAGATGACAGACCCCACTCTCTGTACTATCCATAGGGTCAATTCTAACAAGTCACACACTCATATTCCGGAAATATACAATTCAGAAAAAGATTTCGCGGTCGAACTACCAAAGGCCTACATAATTTACTTTTTTATATCGAACTAAAAGCTAGGACTTCAAGATTCTTCTCAGTCTAATTCACTAAAATTCCATCCAGTAGAACAGAAGAATTATAAATCTCCAAAATAATAGATAGGAATATCGCAAATAGAGCCATTGCAACACCCATCAAAGGGGTCGTTCCCCATCCAGGAGCTACTTTACCATATTCGGAATTCAATGGTTTCAATAACTTCCCTACAGTAGTGCTTCTTGGACCTGATCTAGAACTATCTTCAACAGTTTGTGTAGCCATAAATCTTATTTTGTATTCATTACGATCTGTTGACTTTGTATACCATTCCGTTGTAAATAAACGATCTTATCATAGATCCATTGTGGTCTTTGCAATTCTATAATAATGGAAACAGCAACCCTAGTCGCCATCTTTATATCTGGGTTACTTGTAAGTTTTACTGGGTATGCTCTATATACTGCCTTTGGGCAACCCTCTCAACAACTAAGAGATCCATTCGAGGAACACGGGGACTAGTTGACGTAATCAGCCTCCAAATATTTGGAGGCTAATTACGTCAATGAAGATAATGAAAAATTATTTCATTTTTTAGTTGAAATTGTAGGTGGTTCCCGAAAAAAAATAGCGAAAAAAATTATCCCTAAAGTCGATACTAAGAGAAATGTATAAACCAATGCTTCCATAAATTTGATTGTGGTTTACAATTATAGCTTTCATACCTGTTTTGTTTTTGTTTACTTGGGAGTAGCCCTACGGATAAAGAAAGAGTAAAAGTAAAAGAAACGGCAGCGATTTAAATCAAGATTTCTACAGTACCCTATAAAATCGCAAACAGAAACTATAAGAAAAAAGCAATGTTGCATCAGACTGTTTGTCTTTTTGTAGTTGGATCTCCAAGTTTTTGGAATGCCCCAAATTCTACTTGAGCATCCAAATCTGGATCAATACCAGCAAAAACATCTCTGAAAAGGGTTCTAGAACCATGCCAAATGTGTCCAAAGAAGAAAAGTAGAGCAAACGAAGCATGCCCAAAAGTAAACCAACCTCTTGGACTGCTACGAAAAACACCATCGGATTTCAAAGTAGCACGATCTAATTCAAAAATCTCACCCAATTGAGCCCGTCTAGCATATTTTTTCACAGTTGCGGGATCACTATAACTAACTCCATTTAGTTCACCACCAGAAAACTCAACAGTTACACCTACTTGTTCGACACTATATTTAGACTCTGCCCTTCTAAATGGGACGTCGGCTCTAACAATTCCGTCTCCGTCTACCAAAACAACCGGAAAAGTTTCAAAAAAAGTAGGCATACGGCGTACAAAAAGTTCACGCCCTTCTTTATTTCTAAAGACGGGATGTCCTAGCCATCCAACAGCTATTCCATCCCCATTGTCCATTGAACCCGCTCGGAATAATCCCCCCTTTGCTGGATTATTACCAATATAATCATAAAAAGCTAATTTTTCAGGAATTTTAGCCCAAGCTTCTGATAAACTTTGATTTTCAGCTAGTCCAGCACTAACTCTTCGATATATTTCTTGTTGAAAGTATCCCTGATCCCATTGATAACGAGTAGGACCAAATAATTCGATGGGAGTAGTTGCAGAACCATACCACATAGTTCCAGCAACAACAAAAGCTGCAAAAAAGACAGCAGCAATACTACTGGAAAGGACGGTTTCAATATTACCCATACGTAATCCTTTGTATAGACGTTGAGGTGGACGAACACTAAGATGGAATAAGCCCGCTAATATACCCAACGTCCCTGCTGCAATATGATGAGAGGCTATTCCTCCCGGAACAAAAGGGTCAAAACCCTCCACGCCCCACGCCGGATTTACGGGTTGGACCTTTCCGGTTAGTCCATAAGGGTCGGATACCCATATTCCAGGACCAAATAATCCTGTTACATGAAATGCGCCAAAACCAAAGCAAGCCACTCCTGAAAGAAATAAATGAATTCCAAAAATCTTAGGCAAATCCAAAGAAGGTTTTCCTGTACGTTCATCACAAAAAATTTCTAGATCCCAATATACCCAATGCCAAATAGCTGCCAAGAAGCATAAGCCAGAAAACACGATATGTGCTGCGGCTACCCCTTCGTAACTCCAAAGACCCGGGTTCGTTATAGTCCCTCCTGTAATATTCCAACCGCCCCATGAGTTGGTTATTCCTAAACGAGTCATGAAAGGTATAACGAACATACCTTGTCTCCACATTGGATCAAGAACAGGGTCGGAGGGATCAAAAACAGCTAATTCATATAGAGCCATCGAACCGGCCCAACCAGCAACCAGAGCAGTATGCATTATATGAACAGAAAGCAAACGACCGGGATCATTCAATACAACAGTATGAACACGATACCAAGGCAAACCCATGGAAATACCCCTTTATCAACGAAAAATAGACACTATGTAACTTTATTGCATTGGAAAAAACTATGCTACGGACCCCCCTTTTTAGGTAATTATTTCGGAGAAAGGATTAATATTTGTTCTATTCTGTTAGTAATAATGGAACAATTCAATTCATAGGAAAAAAAGGGGAAGCGGATCTATTCTATATCCGATAAGTACCAATACGCAATGGGGGGGGTGAATCCTATTTTATATGAACCAAGATAGCTATTGTTGTTCATCATTCAGAAGCCCGTTCGTAAAAAATTTCCTTTATTTTTTTCATTCTCTCTTACTTTACTTTATATTTTATATTTTATTTTAGCTTATTCAACTTAATGTATTAAATATGATTAATTAAAGTAGGAAAAAAAGGATAATATTATTAAAAAATGAAACCCCAGTCTTACGTTTCCACATCAAAGTGAAATAGAGAACTTCATTCTCTTTTTTTTCATTTCATGCCTATTGGCGTTCCAAAAGTACCTTTTCGAAGTCCTGGAGAAGGAGATACATCTTGGGTTGACATATAGTGCGACTTGTCAGATATATTGGGCTATATGGGATTTTCCCATTTTCTCCCTCGATCGAGATATCTTCTGTTTCGCCCAAAAAGATTGATTTAATTATCAAAAATTTGTAACGCGAAGCGCAAAAAATAAAGTGGAATTAAATGCAGGGAGTATTTAGATTGATATTAGATTATCAAATTTTTTTATGGTTTACGTGATCGGACTAATAAAATGAAGTATCCAGGCTCCGTTTAGCAAAAACCCAATTGATAATTAATATATAATATTTTTATAATTACTACTTGTTATGATATGCAAAATTATGATAAAAATTTATATTAAAAAATACAAAAAATTTAAACTGGGTGATCTAAAACTGTTGATCAAATCAAAAAATATAATTCAAAATTTAGTGACTATTTGACAGAAGACATGTGAAAGAAATGAATTGAAAAAAAAAAGAGTAGTAAAAAAAAAAAAGACGCGGTATTTGGTTCATTTGTCCTATATGTGCAAATAAAAATCGGGCAAATTTTTCCTTTTACTCGGGGTAGAGCATAAACCTAAAAAATGTAATAAAAAAGTAATAAGCCCGTTCAGGAACAAGAAAAACCATCGCCATTTCAACTGAATCTCGATGAAAAAAAAATATCAATGAATCAAGTTAGTCTGACAGGCTTAATCAATCGTTTTATTATAGGATTATAATATCTAATAAAAGGGGCAAAAACGTCTTTTTTCTTTTACTTTTAAAAAGGGAGCAAGCCCTTCCCTTAAAAGTTAGAAAAAAAGCCTTCTATGAAAAAAGGGGGTTGGAATCGACACATTGATTTTTTAACAATTTTTATTGAACCGTATGCATCAAAAGGTGCCTGTACGGCTCCTAAGGAATAAAATTTTATCCTAATCAACCGACTTTATCGAGAAAGATTATTTTTTTTAGGCCAAGAAGTTGATACCGAAATCTCGAATCAACTTATTAGTCTTATGATATATCTCAGTATAGAAAAGGATACCAAAGATCTTTATTTGTTTATAAACTCTCCTGGTGGATGGGTAATATCTGGAATGGCTATTTATGATACTATGCAATTTGTGAGACCCGATGTACAGACAATATGCATGGGATTGGCCGCTTCAATAGCATCCTTTATCCTAGTCGGAGGGGCAATTACCAAACGTATAGCATTCCCTCACGCTTGGCGCCAATGAGTTTTTTATTTTAGAGAAAAAATACTATGCCTTCGCCACCGGAAATATGAATTAGTTAAGTAATAATAGCATGGCACTTCGAATTCGATATGAAATTTTTGAGATAAAAAAAAATAAAATTAGATTATATATTGAAAGAGTAGTATGAGATAAGAAAGGGGTTTTTCAAATGATATCTTACCTATTCGGGCACATCTCAGCGTCACAAACTTTGTTTTCACACCGGAAGCTTTTTTACAAAATTTATATTAAAAAAGACACTTTGGGATTGCTGAATCATAGACGAATAAAAAAATGATATATAAAGCAACGGAACCATCATAGTATTTTTTTAACTCCTACAAAAAGAAGGATGGTAATTGGATCATTTATGGATCTGCGTATAATACAACCTATATTTTGTTTTCGCTCGCCGAAAATAAAGGTCAAAAAAACGTAAATTCCATTGTGGAGCCGTATGCAATGCACAAAAAAAGCCTGTACGGTTTTTCAAATTTCTCTGCTTTTTTGGTTATCTCGCCTCGTTCTGCGAAATATAAGAACCTTTTCTATTATATCATCAGGGTAATGATCCATCAACCCGCTAGTTCGTTTTATGAGGCACAAACGGGAGAATTTATCTTGGAAGCGGAAGAACTACTAAAACTTCGCGAAACCATCACAAGGGTTTATGTACAAAGAACGGGCAAACCTATATGGGTTGTATCCGAAGACATGGAAAGGGATGTTTTTATGTCAGCAACAGAAGCCCAAGCTCATGGAATTGTTGATCTTGTAGCGGTTCAATAAAAAATAGGAGCGATTTCATGCAAATCTACAATTTATAATTTTATATCTTTTTTGATTAAAGGTGTAGTTTCATATTCTCTTCAATATATTTTTTTTATATTGAAGAGAATCTTGAAGAGAAGTAATTCAGAATTAGCCGGTTAGAACCAATCTAAACCAGCCCATTATTTATATGATTCCGTATGCCAACCATTAAACAACTTATTAGAAATACAAGACAGCCAATCCGAAATGTCACGAAATCCCCAGCGCTTCGGGGATGCCCTCAGCGACGAGGAACATGTACTCGGGTGTATGTGCGACTCGTTTAGATCGTAGACTGAGACACAAAAAGTAAATTCTTTTTTAAATATCAAGGATCAGTACCTTTGAATAAAATATAATGTAGGAACTCGATTCATTATTTAAAAAAGCTAGATCGCTCATATCTTATATTGTGTCTGAAACTTATGGTTTACATTGGTGCAAATCCAATCAACTCCATTTTTTTAGAAAAACCCCAATGATAACAAATGGTTATCCATTAAGCGGGGGAAATTACTTTTTTATTAAAAAGATTCCACTCTTGAAAGAAAAGAACGGACTAACAGGGTAAACGACCAAATCAATTTTTAAAATGAAATACCGTTACTGTATAAAGTGGATCTCATTGTGAAAGACCTATTACTGGAATATTCATGGGGTAGAGCCAAATAATGTGAATTGTACAAGTTACCAATAGATTAATTAAAAGAAGGAGCTCCGGTGTATAGAGAGGACCTCACCGTTTTAGAAGTAACCATATAAACGATGGAACCCACTATTTATCCATTTATATTTACTACTTTTTGTTTTTGTAGTTATTATATTTTTTATATTATTATATTTTTTATATTAAGTATCAAGGCTATTTCTCCTTTCAAAGCAAAGGAAAATACCCAGCAAAAATAGTGGTGGGGAAGGTTAGAGTAGCAAAAGCCATTGGAATTTTTTTTATACATTGGAATAATTCGTGTGGTTATTAATAGACTGGTAAAGGGGGAAAAGAATAACTAAAAAAGAATTAGTTATTCATCAAAGTTTGATTTATTCAATGACTAGAATTAAACGCGGGTATATAGCTCGGAGGCGCAGAACAAAACTTCGTTTATTTGCATCCAGCTTTCGAGGGGCTCATTCACGACTTACACGAACTATGACTCAACAGAGAATAAGAGCTTTAGTTTCAGCTCATCGGGATAGGGGTAAAAGAAAAAGAGATTTTCGTCGTTTATGGATCACTCGAATAAATGCCGTAATTCACGAAACGGGGGTATTCTATAGTTATAACCGATTAATACACAATCTGTGCAAGAAGCAATTACTTCTTAATCGGAAAATACTTGCACAAATAGCTCTATTAAATAGGAGTTGTCTTTATACGATTTCGAATGAGATCAAAAAATAAGGGGGTTGGAGGAAACCCACTAAAATGTTTTAAATAGAGTTCTAAGGAGAATGAGCTCGGGAAGGTAGAGTAGAAATTAGTATTATAAAAAACAAAACGAGGGTATATAGTCGCTAAAAAAAGAGTTTTTATTTTTATTTTCGACGATTCTTTTCTTTTTTTTTTTATGACAGACACAGACGTAACAATCAAATTTTGATTCTTGATTGGATTTTTCGAACAAAATATTAATCTCTTTTTTAATTCCTTCAGTTTGGAATTGTTATTCAATTGAAGAATAAGTCTATTTTTTTCTGGTTCTAAGGCTAGTAGTTCTAGGGGTCGACTCACTTCTTTCAAATTGTTTCTGATTATTAAGAAAAGGTAACAAAGATAAAATACGAGCTTGTTTTATAGCAATAGTAATTAATCGTTGTTGTTTTAAAGTCACTCTATTCACCCGTCTAGATAATATTTTTCCTTGTTCACTAATAAATCGACTAATTAAACTCATGTTTCTATAATCAATTCGATCCCCCGATTGGATCGGGGGCAAACGCCTACGAAAAGATCGCTTGGATTTAGTAAAAAGTCGCTTAGATTTATTCATAATTTTTTTATTCCTTATCTCTAAAATCCTATTTTGATCGGATCAAAATAAAAACGATTTCTATTTATATTCTATATAGGATAGAGTTTCTATATAGAATTAAGAATATAGGATTAGATTTATTTCTATTGATTTATTTGTTTATATTTATATATATATTACATATATATATAGATACTATCGTTATTCCTGTTCTTAAAATAACAGTTGACATACAAGCACTCAATTTTATCTATTTCTTTATTTCCCCGTGAATTGTATGTTTATAACAATAGGGACAGAATTTTCTCAATTCCAATCGACTAGGGGTGTTATGCCGATTCTTTTGAGTAATATATCTGGAAATTCCCGCCGATTCTTTCTTAATATCATTTCGAACACAACAGGTACATTCCAAAATAATTGTTACTCGAACATCTTTACCCTTGGCCATGAAACCTCCTTTGGATTTATGATTCACCCCAATCTTCTATTTTATTTTTAGGATCCAGAAAGAACAAGAACCAAAAAAAGAGAAGCTGTTAACTAAAAAAAAATTCGGAAATATTTTGTTGCAATGAATATTATTTAGTAATTAAATAAAAATAAAATAATAAGCAATACAATGATTTTTTTAAAACTATATTTAAAATCTTTGTACAGTATTTTTTTAAGTATCTCGTAGGATACTATTTCCCTAGCAACACCTTTTTTTCGTTCTATTAATAAATCCTGAACCCACTTTTTTATGACCTTTCGCCCCCACCTTTTTTTTTTTCTAATTCATTCTAAAAAAAAATTAGAAAAAAAAAAGGTGGGGGGGATAATTAGTCCCAGATCGTTGATTGTATCTCTAATTTTTTTTCACCCTTTCTGATGTTAATAACTAGAATTAAAAAAAGGGAAATGTTAATGCATCTGGAAATAAACGATTAATCTCTATTAATAAACCTGCTGATGAAACGAACCATAGAGTACTTAGTACCGGCGCTACGGAAAGATATGTTTTTAGATCTCGCATTTGAAATCCTCCTTCTTTCTTCTTTAATTGTATTACATTATATATAGTAATATATATAACTACAGATGTACATGTAGTTAAGAAGTTCTTGTATACGTAACCCCCCCCCATTTTCAAAATTAGAATTGAAATATTGTCTACTAGAACTATCTTATAGATTCCGTTTTCAAATGGAAAGGGCTTTTATGTAAAATTTAAATTGATAGAATTTTTGTAAAAAAAGTAATTTTTATTTTTAATTATATGTTTGTTATCTGATATGAGACAAAAAAAAAAAAAAAGAAATTAATTTGATATAACAATAAAAAAGAAGAAGGATGTGGAAAACAAGGCAGGAATTCTCTACAATGACACTGTAAACCAATTGAAAGGGATGTAGCGCAGCTTGGTAGCGCGTTTGTTTTGGGTACAAAATGTCACGGGTTCAAATCCTGTCATCCCTACCTATTACTGCTCTTCTGAGCAGTAACGAGGGGTCTATTTTAGATCTATCTTTTTTTAATAAAATAGGACATACACATAATTCTGAAATTTATGATATACTATATCATAATCATAGTATATACGTACAAAATCTATTCGGGTTAAAGGATGTCCTCTTTATAGTTTATAGCCTTTTCGTTTTTTAGAAAAAACAAGAAAAGCGCTCTTAGTTCAGTTCGGTAGAACGTGGGTCTCCAAAACCCAATGTCGTAGGTTCAAATCCTACAGAGCGTGATTTCATTCTTGTTTATTAGATTGTGTCAAAATTCCAATGTTCGCAAATAATTGAGCAGCAATCTGAATTAGACCTCCCGCATATGAAAGCAAGAAGGAGGTCAGTAAAAAAGGAGATGTTAATTAATCAAAAGTCCAACTGATCACCACGCCTGTATTGTAAATAAGCCGTTACGAATAATCCAGCCAAAGTAATAGGAATTAGACCTAAGACGATTCCAAATAAAAAAACTTCAATCATTTCAATTTTATTTTATTTTCATTTTTTAAAGGGAGAAAAGAGAGGTACTAGCTATTCCTAGCTCTTAATCTGTATTGCCGATGAATCTCAATGACCAAAATTAACCTGGTAGGGAACTATCGAACATATGAAATACCACATAACTCCTTTTTATAAAAAAATCTTCATTCAATTAATTTCAAATAAGTCGTATTTTGCTTAGACCAATAAATAGAACCGAGGTTATAGTTAAAGCTGCTAGTAGAAAACCGAAATAACTAGTTATAGTAGGCATGAAGGGACTCAATAAAATATGTTTTTTTATACATATGTTTCTAAAGTACTTCCCTAAGTTAAAAAAAATTTTTAAGAGATAGAGGTAGATAAAAATACTAGTTACAAGAATCAAAAAATTCAATTGAAAATTTGTGAATTATCAATCATTATAGTATAGGTGGTATGAACAAAAATAGAGAAAAAGAACGCAATCCATCGTCTTTGGCATTTGCACCATCTCAGGATTCAGAATTCACGTAACTGATTTATTGAAAAACTCTTTAAGAAATTAATAAAAAAAAACT